TTGCATTGACTCTTATCTTCATTCTCAAATCTGTATTGAGAGTTCCATTTTAAGTGGTAGTCACAATTACAGTGACAGTTACATTTATAATTACATTTGTGGTGAAAGTGGAAATAGTAATGAAAAGGGGAGCTCCAATATAAGAACTGTCAGGAATACTATTGATTTCAATATAAGAGAAAATTCTACTAATTTCGATTTGACTCAAAAATATAGGCATTTGTGGGTTCAATGCGAAAATTGTTATGGATTAAATTATAAGAAATTTTTTAAGTCAAAAATGAATATTTGTGAACAATGTGGATATCATTTGAAAATGAGTAGTTCAGATCGAATCGAACTTTCGATTGATCCAGGTACTTGGGATCCTATGGATGAAGACATGGTTTCTCTGGATCCTATTGAATTTCATTCGGAAGAAGAGCCTTATAAAGATCGTATTGATTCTTATCAAAGAAACACAGGATTAACCGAAGCTGTTCAAACAGGCACAGGTCGACTAAACGGTATTCCCATAGCAATTGGAGTTATGGATTTTCAGTTTATGGGGGGTAGTATGGGATCCGTAGTAGGCGAGAAAATCACCCGTTTGATCGAGTATGCTACCAATAAATTTTTACCTCTTATTCTAGTGTGTGCTTCCGGAGGAGCACGTATGCAAGAAGGAAGTTTGAGCTTGATGCAAATGGCTAAAATATCTGCTGCTTTATATGATTATCAATCAAATAAAAAGTTATTCTATGTATCTATCCTTACATCTCCTACTACTGGTGGGGTGACGGCTAGTTTTGGGATGTTGGGGGATATCATTATTGCCGAACCTAATGCCTACATTGCATTCGCTGGTAAAAGAGTAATTGAACAAACATTGAATAAGACAGTACCTGAAGGTTCACAAGCGGCTGAATATTTATTCCATAAGGGCTTATTCGATCCAATTGTACCACGTAATCCTTTAAAGGGCGTTTTGAGTGAGTTATTGAAGCTTCACACTTTTTTTCCTTTGAATTCAAATTCCATTAAGTAGTAAGTAGAGCCTTAAGTTCAATTATTTTATTTGTAGTGAACAAATAGTTAGTTTATCGGAATCAAAGTCAAAATCCGAAGAATGTATTTTTTGTTTGGTGACATAAGATTCAATTCAAAATTGTATAAAATAAAGTAAAGAATCATGTGGACAATTCTTTTTCTTTTTTTACCGATATTATTGATTAGTAATCAGGAAACCTCTATCAACAAGATAAAAAAAAGCAAATTCTGCCTTATGCGAAATTCAAATTAGGCAAATAAACCGAGTTTTCTTTTTCCTTTTTGCTGTGTATGTATATATAATTCAAATATAGAAAATATAGCTATAGAGTATCGTATCTTTTCTCCCGAGAAATCTCTATTTTGGCTAAGAATCCCTCTTGTTGGATCGAATTCTAATGAATCTTTCGGGAATTTCTAATTAAATAAAAATGAAATAAAAATTGGAATTCAAATGATAAGACAAGAATGGATTTTATCATACATATATTTTTCTATATCATGTAGAAAGATTCATAAGTATTATTTATTTCATTATACATTCTTTAATTAGACATTCCTTGCATTTCTTTATTATATATATACTCACTTAGATATACTTAGTATAATTATATACGAATTATTATTATTATAAGATATCTTTATAACAGGTACAAATATTACATCGAGGTACCCATTCTATGACAACTTCCAACTTACCCTCTATTTTTGTGCCTTTAGTGGGCCTAGTATTTCCGGCAATTGCAATGGCTTCTTTATTTCTTTATGTTCAAAAAAACAAGATTGTTTAGATCCGATGGGTCCCAATCTCATCTATTTTTAAGACTTAGATATAGATAACACGCATATCTATTTAATAGAATATGGTGTAACATATGGCTTCCTCCAAACATAAATGAGGGAGCTATTGTGTATGTGTAAATCTATGATATGGGTAAATGAGTTATGGCTATATTCAAATAGATCGGAATCGAGGCGGATATCTGAAATGGAAAGTCAATGTATCTATATGGGTGTAGATATCTATGGGAGATCATATAAAGTGAATGTTATTATTTTAGCCCTAATCAATTCGATCAATTACTCTTAAAGAGTTACATCAGAATGGCGCTAGTTGATGAGAGTTACTTCGGAAATCAAAAAAGGAAAGTAAAATCCATTTGGACTATTTTCTCAATTCTAATAAAATGCAACTGGATCTAGTATGAGTTGGCGATCAGAACATATATGGATAGAACTTATAGTGGGGTCTCGAAAAACAAGTAATTTCTGCTGGGCCTTTATCCTTTTTTTAGGTTCATTAGGATTCGTATTGGTTGGAACTTCCAGTTATCTCGGTAAGAATTTGATATCTTTAGTTCCGTCTCAGCAAATCAATTTTTTCCCACAGGGGATGGTGATGTCTTTCTACGGGATCGCGGGTCTCTTTATTAGTTCCTATTTGTGGTGCACAATTTCGTGGAATGTGGGTAGTGGCTATGATCGATTCGATAGAAAAGAAGGAATAGTGTGTATTTTTCGTTGGGGATTTCCTGGAATAAATCGTCGTATCTTCCTACGATTCCATATGAAAGATATTCAGTCCATCAGAATAGAAGTTAAAGAGGGGATTTATGCTCGTCGTATCCTTTATATGGAAATCAAAGGACAGGGGGCCATTCCCTTGACGCGTAGTGATGAGAATTTGACTCCGCGAGAAATTGAGCAAAAAGCTGCCGAATTGGCCTATTTCTTGCGCGTACCTATTGAAGTCTTTTGAAATGAACTGGAACTGAAGAAAAAATTCTTTCTCAGTGGCAGGGAAAAAATTCAAGAATTCTTTTTTCTTTCTATAGCATAGCTGCAAGTTTTTTCAAAACCTTCATTCGAGCCAAAGTAGACGTATACGGAACGGCCATAAAACGAAACTTTTTTGTCTTGTTTTTCCACTCATTTTTGATCATGACATCACAATATTCTTCATAAATATAAATCTGTCTCCATTTTTACTGTGGGGGTAGCTGGGGGATTTTTTTCGAAATATTTTCTATTTTGATAGAAGGGGAGTTCCTTTGGTTCGAAATCCGAATAATATTCATTGAAGTGGTTCTTTCAGGAATTTATCGAAAGGGCTTCGAATTTGATCAATGGAGGTATCTGGAAACAAGATTTTTTGAATTATTTCTTCATTCGAATTCGAAGTGGGCTCTTATTCTATTTCTGTATTCTTTCTATATTCAAGGACTAACCGCTGAATCACAAATAAAAAACAAATAAAAAATAGGGAATAGATTCATAGGTTAGCTGCCTTGTAATAGAACTTATGGTTGATAGAAAATAAAATATTAGATCACATAAATTCGACGAATGAGGGAATGAGGTGGGTTCATTAACAATTCCAATTCACAGATGAAAAAATGGCAAAAAAGAAATCATTTCTTCCTCTTCTATATCTTACATCTATAGTATTTTTACCCTGGTGGATCTCTCTCTCATTTAATAAAAGTCTTGAATCTTGGGTTACTAATTGGTGGAATACTAGGCAATCTGAAACTTTTTTGACTGATATTCAAGAAAAGAGTATTCTAGAAAAATTCATAGAATTAGAAGAACTCTTACTCTTGGAAGAAATGATAAAAGAAGACCCGGAAAGAGATCTACAAACGCTTCGTATCGGGATCCACAAAGAAACGATCCAATTGATCAAGATGCACAATGAGGATCATATCCATACGATTTTTCACTTATCGACAAATATAATCTGTTTCATTATTTTCAGTGGTTATTCTATTCTGGGTAATGAAGAACTTGTTATTCTTAACTCTTGGGTTCAAGAATTCCTATATAACTTAAGTGACACAATAAAAGCTTTTTCTATTCTTTTATTAACTGATTTATGTATCGGATTCCATTCACCCCATGGTTGGGAACTTATGATTGGCTATGTCTACAAAGATTTTGGATTTGCTCATAACGACCAAATTATATCTGGTCTTGTTTCCACTTTTCCAGTCATTCTAGATACAATTTTTAAATATTGGATCTTTCGTTATTTAAATCGTGTATCTCCATCACTTGTAGTGATTTATCATTCAATGAATGACTGATCCAACTAGAATATGTTACATAAGCAAAACATTTAAAGACGTACTTACTCTTTCTACTGAGACGAGGATTTCTCCTATTCCTATATTCCAGTAAAATTATTTCAGTAAATAGCAGAATTGTGGATAGGGACTATACAAGCGACCTACCTAATTTTATTGTAGAAATTTTCGGGATCAATGATTGGACCATGCAAATTAAAAATACCCTTTCTTGGATAAAGAAAGAGATTACTCGATCTATTTCCGTATCGCTGATGATATATATCATAACTCGGACATCCATTTCAAATGCATATCCCATTTTTGCACAGCAGGGTTATGAAAATCCACGAGAAGCGACCGGGCGTATTGTATGTGCCAATTGCCATTTAGCTAATAAGCCCGTGGAAATTGAGGTTCCACAAGCGGTACTTCCTGATACTGTATTTGAAGCAGTTGTTCGAATTCCTTATGATATGCAAGTAAAACAAGTTCTTGCTAATGGTAAAAAGGGGGGTTTGAATGTGGGGGCTGTTCTTATTTTACCCGAGGGATTTGAATTGGCCCCCCCCGATCGGATTTCGCCCGAGATGAAAGAAAAGATAGGCAATCTGTCTTTTCAGAACTATCGCCCCACTAAAAAAAATATTCTTGTTATAGGTCCTGTTCCTGGTCAGAAATATAGTGAAATAACCTTTCCTATTCTTTCTCCGGACCCCGCTACTAATAAAGATGTTTACTTTTTAAAATATCCCATATATGTAGGCGGGAATAGGGGAAGGGGCCAGATTTATCCTGACGGGAGCAAGAGTAACAATACAGTTTATAATGCTACAGCGGCTGGTATAGTAAGTAAAATCAATAGAAAAGAAAAAGGGGGATATGAAATAACCATAACAGATGCGT